GGATTTTTTGGAGGAAGATTAAAGAAAGAGATTGTTCTTCTTCCAAAAAAAATTCTTCTAAGAATCCCGAACCTAATCTTCGCATAAAAGTGCGTACTGTACTTTTATGTTTACGAGCCAAAGTTCTAGCACATGAAAGTCGAAGTATATACTTTATACGATACAAAACCTGCTTCTTTGAGGATCCGCTGTGATAATGACAAAGATTTCTACATATCCGACAAAATCGATCAATAATATCAGAATCCGATAAATCGGTCCAGATCGGTTTACTTATAGGATTACCCAATACAGTACAAAATTGAGCTTTCGACAATGATCCAATAAGAGAAATAACTGGGGCTACGGTATCTAATTTATTAGTCAGAGTCTTTATTAGAAATGAATTCTCTAGCATTTGATTTCTTACTACCAAAGGATTTTTTAGTACACTTGAAAAATACCCCAGAAAAGAAAAGGAATAGTTGGGTAATTGCTTTATATGGATCCTATAAGGTTGAAACCAAAAGTGAAAATAAGATTGCCAAAAATTCACAAGATGAAATTTCCATTTCTTCATCAGAATAAGAGTTCCTTTTGAAGCCAGAATCGCTTTTCCTTTATATCGAACATAATGTATGAAAGTATCTTTGAGGAACCATAGGATACTCTGAAAAGAATTACAACATACGACCATAAGATATTCTATTTTTCCAAAGAAAAGTGTTCGCTCCATAAAGATTCCAGAAGATATTGATCGTAAATAAGAAGACTGTTTACGAAGAAATAAGAATAGATATTCAAATTCATATACATAAGAATTATGCAGGAACCAAAAGAATCTTTTATTTCTTTTTGAAAAGACGTAAATAGATTTCTTTGAAGTAATCAGACTATTCAAATTATGATATTCGTGGAAAAACAATCGCAAGAAATGCAAAGAAGGAACATCTTTGATCCAGCATTGAAGGATTTGAACCAAGATTTCCAAATGTATAGGATGGGGTATTAGTAGATCTGACACATAATTTAAATGTGATAATTTATCCTCTAAAAAGGGAAATATTGAATGAATAGATCGTAAATTCTGAGATTTTGGTATTCGTTTTTCTTCAAGGGAAGATACTAATCGTGATGAGAATGGAATTTCCAGAATGACTCCAAAAACTTCTGATATCATTTGAGAATAAAAATGAGAAGAAAAAGAATTCTTGTGACCCCAAAATCCATTTTGGTTAAAATCATTCACCGAAGAAATCAAAGATTCCTGTTGGTACATTCGAGTAATTAAACGTTTCACAAGTACTAAACTATATTTATTGTCATAACCGATAATTTCCACAGGTTCGTAAAAAATCAAACTATTGAAGCTATGATAATGAACAAGTGAGTAAATATACTCCTGAAGGAGTAGCGGATAGAGGAAGTTTTGTTGCCGAAATCTATCTTTTTTAAATCTAAATATCCTTGTCATTCTGCCATTTAAATACATTTCTACTGTAACCAAAAAAGGGAGGCACTTCTTGTGTTATGAAATGATACATAGTGCAATATGGTCAGAACGGCGTATGCATATGTTGTGTTTCTCTTATACTAAAATAGTAGTTAGAATTTTAGAATAAACTATAATAATAATAGAATAAAAGAAGAAATAAGAAGTAAAAGATTATCTAAAAGTTAAGAACAAATAAAGAATATATACCCCGGAGACAAGAGAGCCCAATCTACAGATCTTTTTGGTTTACCTTTCTATCCAATTTTGGTTTCTTTTCCTTGTTAAAGAAAACTAGACTAACAATAAGAAAAAGGGTAAAGATCTTTTATTTTTGCAACCTAATCACTCTTTTGACTTTGGAAAAAGATTCTTTTTTTATCACTATACTATTTCTTAGACACATCCGTCTCCAATCCACAATAAAGAATAATTAGGATTAATAAAAAAAAAAGAATAAATGGTCCACTCAAAATTCACAAGAGAACCTTTTCCCACATCAGGCACTAATATATTTTTAACGTCTAATTAGTAATTTGATTGGGTAATCATTCAAATTAAGAAATGAAGCTCGTTGCTTTTTTGTCTTATTCGAATTGGAGCCATAAGACTCTATCCATTTATTCACTAGACCCAAAATACTTTACTGAACTTTAAAGATTTTAAAAAAAGAAAAATTCTGATTCTATTTATATTCTGAGTACTAGAAATCTTCTTTTTCTATGATTTTCTTATTTTTTTTTTTTTTATTCTTTTTACGACATGCTTTTTTTTCCATTCATTACCTTTCAGGATCAGTCGCGGTCTTATAAACTCTACCAATAGTCTAGACGAATTCCTTCATCCAAATGTGTAAAAGATCAAAGATCATAGTCGCAATTAAAAGCCGAGTACTCTACCGTTGAGTTAGCAACCCGGATCAATATGAAGTGTAGATATGATCGAAATAAAAAAAATCTAGCAAATTCATCCATTTTACTAAAGTGAAGGAAAGAGCCGATAGGGAATGAAATGGGGATAAAAAGATCTATTTATATACGATCAAATTATATTTGTTTGATATACCATTGTCAATATGAATGGACTTTTTAGAAAACAAATTTAAAGAAATTATATATAAATTTGTGTTGTATTTGAAAGAATAAAACTTCGAGCAGAAAGAAAAAGAAGTAATAAGGAAAAGGTAAAAAGGTAGAGATAGAAAAAATATGGCTTTCTTTACTAAAAAACTAAAAAAAAAAAAAGAAAGGTACAATACAAATATAAAAAGAAAGGTTACCCCCCTTGTCGAGGGGGTTCCACAAAAATAAGCAAGAAAAAAATAAAAAAATATATAAAGAAGTATGAATAGAAAAAGAAAGGAGGAAACTTTAAATTAAAGAATTACACAAAGATAGAGTAACTAGTACCTATCTTTGTGTAATTCTTTATTCATGATTCTTGTTTTTCCTTTCTTTTTTTATCAAAAGAAATTCGAAATTCTTTAAAGAATTCTGCCTTCCTTAAAATATCATAAACAGTTCCTGTGGGTTGAACACCTTTTTCAAGGAAATATAAAATAGCAGGAACATTTGAATAAGTTTGATTCTTTATCGGATCATAAAAACCCACTTTTTGAAGATCTCTTCCTTCTCTTCGGGATCGAACATCAATTGCAACGATTCGATAGATAGCTCATTGGGATAGATGTAGATAAAAGATGCCCCCCTAGAAACGTATAGGAAGTTTTCTCCTCATACGGCTCAAGAAAAAATGATTCTAATTTTTCTAATTTCTAGAATTTCTATTTCTATCTATATAGATAGAAATAGAAATGGATCCATAAAGAATTAGACTGTAATTTGAGCCTTTTTTTCCTTCTTTACAGAAAAAGAAATTTCATTTGTACTCCTAACTCAAGTTGGATAGTTTTGAAAGAGTTCGAAAGGAAATCCTTCGAATTTCTTGAGCTGTCTCTACCCTATTTTTTTCTCCTTTCGGATCTATTTTTTTTTTTTTTTTTTTACTCATTCTGATCCAATTGTTGAGAAAAGTTAAAATAGTGTTTCCTTGTTCCGGAATTTATTGTCTTTGCTTTTCGCTTTGTGAAATCATTGGGTTTAGACATTACTTCGGTGATACTTACTCCTTTTCAAAAAGGCAGCAACATACCTTTTGTTCTTTCTGTAAAAATCATACGAACGATTGATTCCTTTGTAATACACTATTGATCTAAACAGTTTGAAAATTTCGATAAATTTTACTTTTTTTTCATTTCAATTCAATTCAAACTTGTTCAAATTTGAACCTCTCCTTTTATCTATATTTATATATAGATGATATATTTACAAAGTTGGTCTAACTTATTGATTGTAACTAACCCTAGATTCTTCCCCCGATAAACGAATGAATCATTTTTGCTCGAGCTCCATCATATGCTATACCTTTCTATACCATTAGTATCTTTATTTAGCAACCCAAGACAAATTCAATCAAGTTCCTAGCAGAACAAACTATGTCGAGACAAGAGCATCTTCATTCGTATAGAAGATGGTGGATGTCATAATCCACATCCAATCATGTCCTTCAAATCGCACGTTGCTTTCTACCACATCGTTTCAAACGAAGTTTTACCATAACATCCCTCTCATTTTAATTTTGAACCGTATGCAATTGATTCAATATGGAATCATGAATAGTCATTGGCTGAACCGATACATAAGAGTCTAAACTTATATAAACTTATATATAAGCGTTTATTCAGGTTTAAGCAAACTTATTTACATCTTCAACAGATCTTTCGGGATTTTCCATAATAAAAGATCCCCCTTTTTCGTTAAAAAAAGAAATAAATTAGAAACCTAAAAAAACCTTTGACTTTCTTTTCATTCAAATGAAAAATCAATCCCCATGAATGGCTAAAAGTTTTTAGCCACTTTAACTCAATAATATACTAAACTAAATATTTCATATTTCATTGAAATATTCAATTATATAGAATAATAATAGAATAATAAGATAATCTGAAATAATGAAAAAGAACGAAAGAATCAGATATTCTTAATAAGAAAAATATACAATATTTTCTTATGTCATAATTATGTATATATAATTATGTATATATGTATATTTTATATCTTATATTTTTTCATTTTTTATTTATGAAATATGATTTTCGAATTCTAATATTATGATTTACTTCTTTTTTACCATCTCCAATCGAATCTGATTTTCATTTCTTATTTTCATTGAATTTAAAACATAATTATGGAGTAGAAAAAGTCTCGTATAAGGTAAGATCAAAGAGAAAAAAAGAATCCTCAAATTATGAAAATTATGATCTTTTCGCATCCATCTCCATCTTATAAAACAAAAAATCGTTAACAAAAAGGAATCACAAATATTGAAGAATAAAATACTTGAGTAATTTAATAAATAAAGTAAAAAAAAAAGATATGATTATTAGAATTCAGATTGGATAACATTGTATCCAAAATTAAAAATTAAACAGAAAATTGTTGAATTAGATTCTCAATAGATAAGAATCTTTCGTCTTGGATGCAAACGATCTGGGACGGAAGGATTCGAACCTCCGAATAACGGGACCAAAACCCGTTGCCTTACCGCTTGGCCACGCCCCATTTTTAGTTGGTCTAAAAAAGACTAAGATAAATATTGGTTATTCGTCAATAACCAACCAAAAGAAATATAGGACATGTTGTCGCTAGGATTCAACACAATGGATATAGAATCAAAAAGATTAATTGATCATTACTTAGAATTCAATTAAGATATTGTATGAAAATAGAATTCTTTGTATTCTTATTTTATTGGGGAGAAGTCAAAGAAAAAGAAGAATTTATTTCTTTTATCTGCCTTTTTATTTTCCATTTTCCCTCAGAAAAACAACTCAATCCAATCTGATAATTTATTATCATTTCAATTTCATTTTAATTTTGAAGAACAAGAAAAGAATATTTGTTATGTTTAATATCTTTAGTTTAATCTGTCTCTGTCTTAATTCTACCCTTTATTCGAGTAGTTTCTTCTTCGCCAAATTGCCCGAAGCTTATGCCTTTTTCAATCCAATTGTAGACGTTATGCCGGTTATCCCTGTACTTTTTCTTCTCTTAGCCTTTGTTTGGCAAGCTGCTGTAAGTTTTCGATAAGAATGAAATCTCTATTCAATTCAAGATTTCTTCGATAAAAAACAGATAAATTTTTGATTCTGAAAATCAATAAGATCATAAATAATATTCAGATAAGTCTGGACATTAGGAACCCTCGATTCAAAAAGCGAAATTCTGGTATTTATTATTGAATTTGAATAAGGGAAGGGGTGATGATCTTGATCTTTAATCAGCTAATCAGCTGATTCTTTTTGTTCTGACTTTTCCTTTAGAAGATCCCATACAATACCTAATTATAGATATGGATATGGTAAGAAATTTTTGGTAACAAAAAAAAACGAATATTATTCATAATGTTACATTAGAATATTACATTAAAAATAGAAAGAAATTTGGAGCGTCATGTCAAAAATAGTGTATAACGTGTGTCGTAAAATAGGTGATCTATTTCCTTAAACAAAAAATGATCTTATCTTGGAGATTTTTAATGCTTACTCTTAAACTCTTTGTTTATACAGTAGTAATATTCTTTGTTTCTCTCTTCATCTTCGGATTCTTATCTAATGATCCAGGGCGTAATCCTGGGCGTGAAGAATAAAAAAAGAGATGAGATTCGTTTTTACTTTTTCCTTGATTTTTTCATAGGTAAATGTATAAATAAATGGAATAGATGCTAAATAAAGATAAAAGATTTAGAAAAGAAACTCATCGAAAATTATTCTAATTCGAAAATCTCAAGTGATCAGGGGGGTCGGAGAGAGAGGGATTTGAACCCTCGGTACGAAGAATTCGTACAACGGATTAGCAATCCGACGCTTTAGTCCACTCAGCCATCTCTCCCCATTCAAAATGGGAAATTTATCATGTGATTTCACACGTGAAGTCAAGATTGAGAACAATCTTTATTTTCCTTCACTTGAATGATCCGAAACATATTTCTCCAATAGAAAGAATACTTTACTTCTTTTATTTTGTACAAAAGCCAACCTGATTAAGTATAAGTACTGGCTGGGCCAGTACTTCTTTTGTTCCGACGAATAAAAATTCTTATTGAAACAAGAAGACTCATTTTCATTACCATTCCTAATCATTAGAAATTATATAAGATTCTAATGGAGAAATTCTTTCAAAAATTCTAGATTAATCTAGAATATTCTATAGAATATATTCTATAGTAATTCTAGTAAATTAGAATATTTAGTCTTTCTATTAAAATTTATAGTAAAAGTGTTCTAGTAATAATATTCTATTATATAGTAAACTATTATTTTTTGTCTTTATTTTCTTATTCTTAAGTCTAAGATTCGGAAATTCAAAATTCATCAATGAAAAACAAATTTCATTCTAAATGAAAGTTGAAGTTCAGTATTTGATTCATATTTAATATATATTAAATACATAATTAATATGTAGCGGGTATAGTTTAGTGGTAAAAGTGTGATTCGTTCTATTAACAACTTCAATAGTTAAGGGGTCTTTCCATTTTTTTCATATTTCATATTCCATTCCGATAAAAAACTTTATTTCTTAAAAAGATTTAATCCTTTACCCCTCAATAGGACATTTGAGGAAAGAATATACATTCTCAGAATTTCTATCCAAAAGTCAATCAGAATTTTACAGAATTTTAATAAAAAAATTGGATTATGGAGTTGAGAAGCATAATTTTTTTGATTGGTTATATTAAATTTTTCCAATTCAATGAGTATGAATAAAGGATCTATGGATAATAGTACAAAACTTTCAATCGTAACTAAATCTTCAATTTTTGCACTTAAAAAGGGCAAGATTGAAGCCAAATAGCTAGAAAATGATGGTTTTGGTTTACTAGAACCCTCGGCTTCTTATTTCAGCTCGGTAGAAACAAAATTATTTTCCTTAGGATCCCCCGAATATAAAAGAAATAGGGAACGAAGTAAC